CAAACAGGCACAGGTCAACTAAATGGTATTCCCGTAGCAATTGGGGTTATGGATTTTCAGTTTATGGGGGGTAGTATGGGATCCGTAGTCGGGGAGAAAATCACCCGTTTGATTGAGTACGCTACCAATCAATTTCTACCTCTTATTATAGTGTGCGCTTCGGGGGGAGCGCGCATGCAAGAAGGGAGTTTGAGCCTGATGCAAATGGCTAAAATATCGTCTGCTTTATATGATTATCAATCAAATAAAAAGTTATTGTATGTATCAATCCTTACATCTCCTACTACTGGTGGGGTAACAGCTAGTTTTGGTATGTTGGGAGATATTATTATTGCCGAACCAAATTCCTACATTGCATTTGCGGGTAAAAGAGTAATTGAACAAACATTGAATAAAACCGTACCCGAAGGTTCACAAGCGGCTGAATATTTATTCCAGAAGGGCTTATTCGACCTAATCGTACCGCGTAATCTTTTGAAAAGCGTTCTGGGTGAGTTATTTAAGCTCCACGCCTTCTTTCCTTTGAATTCCAATTCAATCAAGTAGAGTGCACTAAGTTCCATTTTTTTATTTGTAGGAAACAAGTAGTTAGCTTATCCGAATCTTAGCTTATCGGAATCAAAGTAACTAAAAAGGGAGTTTTCTTTGGCGGCCTAAAATCTAATTGTAGAAAGAATAAAAATCAAAAGTTGCGGATAACTATTTCTTTATTAAAGTTGAAGACAAGAACAAAACACAAAGAAACGAAGAAAAAAATGGATTATCATATGTATCTTTCATGTAGATAGATGAATAAGTCCATTTATTTAATTCTACATTCCTTGGACTTATTCTATATACTCACTTAGATACTTAATATTTCTAATTAAAATGAAAAATTTTCAAATTGAATTAATTAATAATAACTACGAATTCATAATAATTACAATTATTAATTATAATTAGTATAAATATAAAATATGATATTAAAAAAAAAGAACAGGTACAAATAATAAACCGAGGTACCCCATTTTATGACAACTTTCCACTTTCCCTCTATTTTTGTGCCTTTAGTAGGCCTAGTATTTCCGGCAATTGCAATGGCTTCTTTATTTCTTCATGTTCAAAAAAACAAGATTGTTTAGATCTGAGGGGACCTAATCTCATTCGTTTTTTTTGAAACTTAGACTTGTAGTATAACATAGATATTTATTTCGGAAAAGAAAATATGGTAGAACATAACATGTGATTTCTGTCGAACATAAAAGAAAAAGCTCTTATGCCTGCAGAAAATGATCTATAGGTAACTGAATTCTAGCCAGTTTCAAATAAATCAGGATCGCTGGATACCTAAAATGTAAAGTTGGTCGATCTATATGTATATCAATATGTATATTGGGATCATATGAGGGGTATGTTATTATTTTAGATCTAAACAAATTTGATGAATTACCCCTAAAAGTTCCCATTAAACTAGTGCTAGTTCACACCAAACTAGTGCTAGTTAATGAAAGTTCATGCGGAAACAAAAAAAGTAAAGTCAAAATCATTTGGGGTATTCTTTCAATTTCAATAAAATGCAATCGGATGAAGTATGAGTTGGCGATCAGAACATATATGGATAGAACTTATAACGGGGTCTCGAAAACTAAGTAATTTTTGCTGGGCCCTTATCGTTTTTTTAGGTTCATTAGGATTCTTGTTGGTTGGAACTTCCAGTTTTCTTGGTAGAAATTTGATATCTTTTGTTCCGTCTCAGCAAATCATTTTTTTTCCACAGGGGATCGTGATGTCTTTCTACGGGATCGCGGGTCTCTTTATTAGTTCCTATTTGTGGTGCACAATCTCCTGGAATGTAGGTAGTGGTTATGATCGATTCGATAGAAAGGAAGGAATGGTGTGTATTTTTCGTTGGGGATTTCCTGGAAAAAATCGTCGCATATTCCTCCGATTCCTTATAAAAGATATTCAATCCGTTCGAATAGAAGTTAAAGAGGGTATTTTTGCGCGTCCTGTCCTTTATATGGATATCAGAGGCCGGGGGGCTGTTCCGTTGACTCGTACTGATGAGAATTTGACTCCACAAGAAATTGAGCAAAAAGCCGCGGAATTGGCCTATTTCTTGCGCGTACCAATTGAAGTATTTTGATTTTGAGAAAAGGAACTGGGCTGAAGAACGAATGCTTTCTCAGCAGGAGCGAAAAAACGCAAGAATCCTGTTTTTTCTATAACTAAGCGATACTTTCGGATAAACAGATACAGATAAACCATATCTTGTAAATTCTTTTTTTTCAATCGACCTTTTTATCCTTTCATTTGTGTTCTTTACTACCCAATAATGGGTTTTCTTAATAATGCTAACTGGTCTGTTTCTGTCTTGTTTTGCCGCTCATTTTTTTGACCATCACAATATCTTTCTCTCAATTATTCTATTCTTGACTATGGGGAATCGTTGACATTTTTTTCGAAATATTGGATATTTTGATAGAATAAGGGGTTCTTTCGTCTCAAAATCTCAATAATATTCATTCCTTAAAGTACTTCTTTCGGCCATTCATCGAAAGGAGACACTTGTTTGGAATTTGATGAATTGAGATATCTGGCAACACTTGTATTATTTCTTTAGTCAAATTCGAAGTGGAGTCTTAGTCTATTTCTGTATTCTTTCTAGATTCAAAACAAAATCACAAATAAAATAGATTCGTAGGTTTGCTGCCTTGTCTACAACTCATGTTTGAAAGAAAGATTCGATTATATAAATATATAAAGTCGACAAATGGAGTGGGTTAATTAAAAATTAACAGGCGAAAAATGGCAAAAAAGAAAGCTTTCACTCCTCTTTTGTATCTTGCATCTATAGTATTTCTGCCCTGGTGGATTTCTCTCTCATTTACTAAAAGTATGGAATCTTGGGTTATTAATTGGGTGAATATCGGCCAATCCGAAATTTTTTTGAATGATATTCAAGAAAAAAGTATTCTAGAAAAGTTCATAGAATTAGACGAAATCCTCTTCTTGGAAGAAATGATCAAGGAATACTCGGAGACATATCTACAAAAGTTTTTTATAGGAATCCACAAAGAAACGATCCAATTAATCAAGATACACAACGAGGATCGTATCCATACAATTTTACACTTCTCGACAAATATAATCTGTTTTGTTATTCTAAGTGGTTATTCGATTTTAGGTAATGAAGAACTTGTTATTCTTAACTCTTGGGCTCAGGAATTCGTATATAACTTAAGTGATACAGTAAAAGCCTTTTCGATTCTTTTATTAACCGATTTATGTATCGGATTTCATTCACCCCACGGCTGGGAACTAATGATTGGTTCTGTGTACAAAGATTTTGGATTTGGTCATAATGATCAAATTATATCTGGTCTTGTTTCCACTTTTCCGGTTATTCTCGATACTATTTTTAAATATTGGATTTTTCGTTATTTAAATCGTGTATCTCCATCACTTGTAGTTATTTATCATTCAATGAATGATTGATAAATCACCCACCAATCCAATTAGAACGTTTCTTACTTTGTAGTTCTACATAAGTATTAAAAACATTCTATCTGGGGGTTTTCATACTATTTTTATAGTATAGTATTCCCGTAAAATGATTCCAATAAATAGCAGAATCGTGGATAGGAAACTATACTAGGGACCTACCCAATTTATTGTAGAAATTTTCAGACCAATGATTAGACCATGCAAACTAGAAATACTTTTTCTTGGATAAAGGAACATATTACTCGATCGATTTCCGTATCGCTCATGATATATATCATAACTCGGGCACCCGTTTCAAGTGCATATCCTATTTTTGCACAGCAAGGTTATGAAAACCCACGAGAAGCGACTGGGCGTATTGTATGTGCCAATTGTCATTTAGCTAATAAGCCCGTGGATATTGAGGTTCCACAAACAGTACTTCCCGATACTGTATTTGAAGCAGTTGTTCGAATTCCTTATGATAAGCAAGTGAAACAAGTCCTTGCTAATGGTAAGAAAGGGGGTTTGAATGTGGGGGCTGTTCTTATTTTACCGGAGGGGTTTGAATTAGCTCCTTCCGATCGTATTTCTCCAGAGATGAAAGAAAAGATAGGAAATTTGTCTTTTCAGAGCTACCGCCCTAATAAAAAAAATATTCTTGTAATAGGGCCTGTCCCCGGCCAGAAATATAGTGAAATCACCTTTCCTATTCTTTCCCCCGATCCCGCTACTAAGAAAGAGGTTCATTTCTTAAAATATCCTATATATGTAGGAGGAAATAGGGGAAGGGGTCAGATTTATCCCGACGGAAGCAAGAGTAACAATACAGTTTATAATGCTACAGGGGCGGGCATAGTAAGCAAAATCATACGAAAAGAAAAAGGGGGATATGAAATAATCATAACAGATCCATCGGATGGACGTCAAGTGGTTGATATTATCCCTCCAGGACCAGAAGTTCTTGTTTCAGAGGGTGAATCTATCAAATTTGATCAACCATTAACGAGTAATCCTAATGTGGGTGGATTTGGTCAGGGAGATGCCGAAATAGTACTTCAAGATCCATTACGTGTCCAAGGCCTTTTGGTCTTCTTGGCATCTGTTATTTTGGCACAAATATTTTTAGTTCTTAAAAAGAAACAGTTCGAGAAGGTTCAATTGGCCGAAATGAATTTCTAGACTCGCGGATTTATTGACATCAGGTTCGTAAAAAGAAAAAAATTTTGTTGTCAATTCTATATGATCAAAAAAATCAATTCTGAAAAACCTTTTATTTACTTGTATTTACTTGCTCTTTTTCTATGAACTTCGGGCACTCCCTTGTAGCGCACTCTTAGTCATAACACACTCTTAGTCATAATTAGGTAGATTTTTGTTTGAAGAATACTATTTTACTTTATGGCTTTACCACCTTTTTCTTTGTTCAAATTGAATTGACAGGACTGTGTTACTATTGCCAGATTTCAATGCCCTAAAATGGGGATAGAGATTAGCATAAATAAGCGGGAAATCGAACGAACTAGAAGTGT